GTGCTAATGCTACAACCAGGCCATAAATTGTTAAAGCTTCCATAAAAGCTAGACTAAGCAATAAGGTACCTCGTATTTTTCCCTCCGCCTCAGGCTGTCTCGCGATACCTTCTACAGCTTGGCCCGCAGCAGTACCTTGACCAACTCCAGGTCCAATAGAAGCAAGCCCTACAGCCAATCCAGCAGCAATAACGGAAGCGGCAGAAATCAGTGGATTCATGATAAGTTCCTCATACAAAAAAAAATGGTTAATGATACAGTCAGCCAATGAATTCTAATCCAGTCGAAGTCACTACAAACTTCAAATTGAAGTAATAATCTTATTCAAGGATCAAAACTACTTTACTTCGATATCTCTTTTTTAGTTCCTATCGACAAAGTCTTTGCGAATCCGTACGACTTTCGTCCGTCCATTTCTTTGTTCCGAACCATTCTTTGAATTCTTCGATTTTTTTCTTGATTTCATCTGTTTATTCATTAAACTCACAGTCCCAGAGGATACGGAAAGACTTCTATTGTAATAGCCATCAAATTTCTAGTAGTAGGGCAAATTGAATATCTCTTTAGTTCATATATAACTAGTCAATATTTAATATCAATCACCTATACATGTCTTTCTTCCATAACGTAAACCAACTCTTCATTCATCTTAAATTCAATCGAATTCGAGAATTATGCGTCGAAAAACAAGTTGACTTATAGCATAGTTATTTTTACATATAATATACCTAGTAAAACCTCCCTCTCCGATCCGAATCACCCTATTTTTTATGAATCCCTTTTTTGTTTGTAAATACTTCTTCCCCTTTCTTTATCATTCTCCCGCATGGATACAATCTAAATAGACAAATTTCTTAGGCCGAATCAGTGGATAGAAATATCATTATTTGATTGATCTAAGTTCACGCAATTTATTATTTCTGAAAATTTTATTTTGGTCAATCGCTGAAGAAAATCAACTGAAAGGGGAATCCTTCTATAGAGCACTCCTCTTTTTTTACTCACACGTCGTAAACCACAAGAATTCTTATTCAAATTCTGATTCCGAATAGGAAATATTAGGATTGGCCGACCAGCAATATAAAATGAATATCTATTCAGGAGAGAATGGTATAATATAAGTGGATCAACCAAGAATTTTAGGAAAAAGATCTTTTAGATCTCTTTCCCCCCCTTTTTTTTTACAACTCTCTACTCTAATATCTTTGGCTATTACTATAGATTGTATATAGTGAGTTGTATATTTAGATTTCCTAATTAGATTAGATTAGATTTTTTTTGAGCCACGCATACATTACCTTGGGATAAGCTAAAAAAGAATCTTTCAAAAACTAGTCAATGATGGCCCTCCATGGATTCCCCTATATAAGCCGCGGCTAAAGTTGCAAAAATCAGAGCTTGAATACCACTTGTAAATAATCCAAGGAACATGACAGGTATAGGAACCACTAAAGGTACTAAAGAAACAAGAACAACAACTACTAATTCATCAGCTAATATATTTCCGAAAAGTCGAAAACTAAGTGATAAAGGCTTTGTGAAATCTTCTAAGATGTTAATGGGTAAAAGGATTGGGGTTGGTTGAATATATTTCCCGAAATAACCCAATCCCTTTTTGGTAAGACCTGCATAGAAATATGCCACTGACGTGAGTAAAGCCAAAGCAACAGTAGTATTTATATCATTCGTGGGTGCGGCTAGCTCCCCATGAGGTAATTGTATGATTTTCCAAGGTAAAAGCGCTCCTGACCAATTAGAAACAAAAATAAATAGAAACATTGTTCCAATAAAAGGAACCCAGGGGCCATATTCTTCTCCAATTTGAGTTTTACTCACATCTCGAATGAATTCAAGTACATATTCGAAGAAATTCTGACCACCGGTCGGAATAGTTTGTGGGTTCCGAACAGTTAGAGTAGCTGAACCCAATAAGATAGCAATTACAACCCAAGAAGTAATAAGTACTTGGCCGTGGACTTGAAAACCTCCTATTTTCCAATAGAAATGTTGGCCTACTTCCACACCAGAAATATCGTATAACCCCTTTAGTGTGTTGATAGAACAGGATAGAACATTCATATTGCCCTCTTAAAAAAATATAGCTTTAAATAAAATTATTTTGATTCAAACGTCTCTTTCTCTACGTGACTACTTGAATCCCATATATATTTATAATACCAATTCAATTCTTGAATACAACGAATCACATAATATCCCCAGTTTTTTATCTCTTTTTTTAGATCCAAAAAGAGTATCTGAGATTCATAAATAGTAACTGATTACAAAACTCTATGAAATTTCCAAAGTAAGTTAAGTTTTTTATCTTATTATTAAATTAAAATTATATGATTATGAATTACGGATTTCTTATATAACTAGAACGCCCTTCACGAATTGCGAATACTAATTTGTTAAGAATTAATCGAATTGAAGATATAGCGTCATCGTTGGCTGGAATCGAAATATCTGCAAGATCGGGGTCACAATTTGTATCGATTAA